AAATGTCTAATAAAAATAAGATTCTTTCAATATCCAAATTATCTTTCATACCCACCAATTTATTATTACAATTAGTTATTGTGGGGGACCCACTAAGGTCCTTGTTCACTGGAAATGGAAGGTCAAAATGATTAAATGAAATGATTCAGATTCATCGCGCCTATCGAAGAATTTCTATGTTTGAATCGAGGGTTCTTAAAATAAGACTTATCTGATCTTATAAATTGTTAGAATTTCTTTTTTTAGTGAATAAATCCTGAATGTTTATGGGACAGTATTCAAATTAAAGATCTCATCGAAAACTTACAGCAGCTTGCCAAACAAGGGCTAAGAGAAAAAAGAGCACAGGTATGACTGGCATAAAATCTATGATTGGATTGAAAAAAGCGTAAGCCTCGGGTAATTTAGCAAAGAAAAAACTACTCGAATGAAGGGCAGAATTAAGACAGATACTGATCAAACTAAAGATATTAAGCATAACAAAACATTTCATTCTTGAGGATAAATTGTATTTTGATTGAGTTATCGATATAAGGGAAAAATTAAGAAAGTGAAAAAAAAATCCTGCTTTTTTTGACGCACCCAATCAAAAATCCTTACATTCTCACACGAAAATAGAAGGAACCATACTTTCATACAATATCTTAATTGAATTCTATATAATGATCAACAAATTCAATTTAATTTTACAACTACACGTGTCAAATCCTAGCAACAATCTAATGGATTGCATTCATAGTGGGGTGGGAATTGACGAACGACCAATACCGATATTAGTGTTTATTAGCGTTGCATAAAAAGAAAAATGGGGCGTAGCCAAGTGGTAAGGCAGCGGGTTTTGGTCCCGCCATTCGGAGGTTCGAATCCTTCCGTCCCAGAGCATCCCGGTTTTATCATAATATAGTTAAAGAATGTTCTTAATAATTTTCTAAATCTTCTATTTGTGATTGAGGTAAGATGGGAACGGGGATGAATGTATAATATAATTCAAAAAAAGAATGGGCTCTTCCGCGTATGCATGTCTGGCTCATAGTCATATTGAAGTTACTTAGATAAACCTTACGTCCTATATTTATTTAGATTTAATTTGTTTTATTTCACTTTGCTGCATTCTTAATCGAAATGTGAAAGAAAAACCTCTATAATTCCCCAACTTCCTTATGTTACTTTATATATTTCTTATTTAAAAATAGGGTGAATTCCCTCTTGATCCCGAATTCTAAAATGTTTCATTCAGAAAATAGGGGGTTAACAAAATAGAATCCTGAGACTTCTCCAGATAAATATCCACCCGTACCTTATAGAATAAAATATAGATTACATTACTATGTTCCGATTGGGCCAATGACTATTCATGATTCCATATTGAATCAATTCCATACCGGTTCCAATTGAGAGGAATGTTATGGTAAAACTTCGTTTAAAACGATGTGGTAGAAAGCAACGTGCGACTTGAAGGACATGATCGGTTGTGGATTTTTGTATCCATCATTTTTATATAAGGTGCTTTTTACTCGACATAATTTGTTCTGTTCTACTATAACTCCTATTTAGTTTTAGTTCTGTTGTAAGTAAATAGTACACAGTGGAGCTCGAGAAGAAATGATTGATTCATTTCTCAGAGGCAAGGATCTAGGGTTAGTGTCAATCAATAAGTTGTTTCAACTTCGTAAGTATATCTTTGATATAGAAATTGAAAGGATCCAATTCCTATAAAAGTGACTTTTGGATTAAAAATTTTTATTGGAATTGAGAAAAACTATTTTGATCAAAAGTGTATCACATGGGAATCAATCGTTCGTATGATTCTTCGATAGAAAGAAATAAAAAAAAAGGTATGTTGCTGCCTTTTTGAAACGATTAAGGATCACCGAAGTAATGTCTAAACCCAATGATTCAAAACAAAGATAAAGGATCTCGTAACAAGAAAACGCCCTTTCAATTGTCTCAACAATTCAATTGGAGCCAAATCAAATTAAAGAATCAAAAAATTTGATTAGAAACGAGACAAAAAGAGGTTTAGAGACAGCTCAATAAACGAAATGCCAAGGCTCTAAGGAGTTTCCTTTTAACTCTTTGAGAATTATCCAACTTGAGTTATAAGTACGAATGATTTTTGGGGAAAAGCGGGAAGGAAGAAGAATAAACGAATCAAATCATAGTCTAATTTATTTGATTTGAGGATTTTAGAGATCTATTTGTCACTCTATTCTATCACTCTATAATAGAAAGAGACATAAATTCTAAATCTATAGAAATTCATTCTTTATAGAGCCGTACGAGGATAAAACCTCCTATACGTTTCTAAGGGGGGCATTGTTCATCTACATCTATCCCAATGAGCTATCTATCGAATCGTTGCAATTGATGTTCGATCTCGAAGAGAAGGAAGGGATCTTCAGAAAGTGGGTTTTTACGATCCGATAAAGAGTCAAACTTATTTAAACGTTCCCGCTATTCTATATTTCCTTGAAAAAGGCGCTCAACCTACAGGAACCGTTCATGATATTTCAAAGAAGGCAGAGATTTTTAAGTAACCTCGCGTTAATTTAATTAAAAATTAAACGAAATAAAAGTATTGAAATAGAAAAAAAAAATAATTAACGACAAAAAGATTTTCTATGTGATATGGGAGGGATAGAAAAAAGATCGAGTGAGTAGATGAACTAAGATAATCCCTAAAATTATAGGATTCTCCTCAATCCGGTGGTTGAAACTCCACAAAAAAAGAAAAAAGTCTAGCCTGCTTATTGTACCTTGACGGATATTGAATAAACTCACGATTTTCTTCTTATCCTTAGTTATTTCTTTTATCCACTATTCACCCAAACTTTTTATTATCTATGTAGTGCCAATCCAACACAAGTCTTTTTTTTTTTTTTCTTGACGTTCATATTGACAATAGTGTATGGAATAAATATAATTCCATCGTGGATAAATAGATCTATTTATCTCCGACCCCCCAAAAAAAGTTTTCTTTTTTCTTTTACTTATAGAAATCTAAAATTTTTCTTTTTTTTTTTTCTTGTGTTTCTAGTTTAATGTTTTGATGGGGTCGCGCAATCCAATCTCGTTATTTTGATTCCGATCGTATCTACACACCAAAATTACATTAATTCGGGTTGCTAACTCAACGGTAGAGTACTCGGCTTTTAAGTGCGGCTAGAATCTTTTACACATTTGGATGAAGGAACGAATTCGTCCATACCGTTGGTAGAGTTTGTAAGACCACGACTGATCCTGAAAGGGAACGAATGGAAAAAACAGCATGTCGTATCAATGAAGAACTCTAAGAGTACTTCCTCCTTACCGGATCAGTACAAAATTTTTTGAATTCTTAGATCGGTACAAAAATAGAAATTACTAGTGGGTCGAGTAAATAAATGGATAGAGCCATAGGGCTCCAATTATAGGGAAACAAAAAGCAACGAGCTTCTGTTCTTAAATTCGAATGATTTCCCGGTCTAATTAGACGTTAAAAATGTATTAGTACCTGATGTGGAAAAAGGTTCTCCCATAACCATACTAAGTGGATTCTCTATTTTTTTTATGAATCCTAATTATTAACTATATCCCTCTTCTAGAGTGGAGGCGAATGTGTAGAGGAAACGGTATATTGATAAACAGAATTGATTCTAAAGTCAAAAGAGCGATCGGGTTGCAAAAATAAAGGGTTTCTAACAATTTCCATATCCTAATAACAAACACAAAGCAATTGGATGGAAAAAGGGGGAATCCGTTGATTAGCTTATCTGTCTCCAGGGTTTTTATTTTTTTTTTTTTTACTATATACCTTGTTTTGACTGTATCGCACTATGTATCATTTGATATGATAGCCCAAGAAATCCCCTGCCCTTGGTTAAAATCTATTTTAAAATGGAAGAGTTACAAGGATATTTAGCAATAGATAGATCTCGACAACAAGACTTCCTATATCCACTTCTATTTCAGGAGTATATTTATGCACTTGCTCATGATCATGGTTTAAATGGATCGATTCTTTATGATTCTATCGATAATTTAGGTTATGACAATAAATTCAGTTCACTGATTGTGAAACGTTTAATTACTCGAATGTATCAACAGAAGCCTTTGGTTATTTTTGATAATGATTCTCAACAACATAAATTTGTGGATCATAAGAATCATTTTTATTCTCAAATGATATCAGAGGGCTGTGCAATCATTGTGGAAATTCCATTTTCACTGCAATTAATATCTTCCCTAGAAGGGAAAAAAGAAATAGCAAAATCTAAAAATTTACGATCAATTCATTCAGCATTTCCCTTTTTAGAGGATAAATTATCGCATTTAAATCATGTCTTAGATATACTAATACCCCACCCCATCCATCTGGAACTTTTGATTCAACCCCTTCGCTGTTGGATACAAGATATCCCCGCTTTGCATTTATTGCGATTCTTTCTTTACGAGTTTCAGAATTGGAATAATCTTATTACTCAAAAACAGAAATATATTTCTGTTTTTTCAAACGAGAATCGAAGATTATTCTTGTTCCTATATAATTTTCATGTATATGAATGCGAAGCGATATTCCCCTTTCTCCGTAAACAATCTGCTCATTTACGATCAACATCTTCTAGCGCCTTTCTTGAGAGAACACATTTTTTTGGAAAAATAGAACATTTTTTGGTAGTTTTTCGTAATGATTTTCACACCATCCTCTGGGTTTTCAAGGACCTTTTCATACATTATGTCAGATATCAAGGAAAAGCTATTCTGGCTTTAAAGGGAACTCCTCTTCTGATGAATAAATGGAAGTATTACCTTATAAATCTCTGGCAATATAATTTCGACTTGTGGTCTCAACCAGATAGGATTCATATAAACCAATTATACAACCATTCCCTCGATTTTTTGGGCCATCTTTCAAGTGTACGACTAAAGCCTTCTGTGGTTAGGAGTCAAATGTTAGAAAATTCATTTATTATAGATATTGCTATAAAAAAGTTTTATACTATAGTCCCAATAATTACTTT